GCAAGGCTCATAACCTTGAGGTCACGGGTTCAAATCCCGTCTCCGCAACATTTTTGAAAAAAAAAATGGAATTCACGATACTATATTTATATACTATATAATTTATATAGTATATAAAATAAATATATATATATATCTATACTATTTATTTATTAATATATAATATACTATGACTTTCATATTCAATACATAAGCAACGGCGGATAGCGGGAATCGAACCCGCGTCTTCTCCTTGGCAAGGAGAAATTTTACCATTCAACTATATCCGCATTTTTGTTTTTATTGTACTTTGATACTTTAACATTTTAATAAAAATTAATAAAAAATATTAAAATTTTATTTGTGCAGAACTGTGTCTGATATCTATTAGGAATATTAAAAAAAAAAAGTAGAAATCTATAGTTAGAATAGAACTATTCGATTCTATAATCTATTCTATTATAATCTATATCTATTCGATATAGAATAGATTCTATAATCTATATCTATTCTATATAGAATAGATTGTGGAATCTATACATATACTATAATATCTTATATCTTTTGATTCTAAATAGACCTTATTTTTAGATTAAGAATATAGATCTATATATTGTTAATTTTTTTTTTTTAGATATTCTATATTCGATATATAATAATCTATATTCGATCTATAATAATCGAATCATAGATCTATATATTAATTTAATATTAATTAAAAAAATAGAATTACAGATTTCTAAAATAGAAAAAATAAATTCGAATATATTCCCCTAGATAATAGGAATCCCATATTTTTCTATTTTCTTATCTTGTTTTTAGTTTTACTATAATAGATCCTATTATATATATAATATAGTATATTATATAAGCTTTTTCCAATAGAAGACGTTTGAGACCCCTCCCATTACTAAGAAGAATGTTTTAGTTTTCTTTATTTGTGGGGTCTTATATATTCGATTTTCATTTTAATGTGCCTCACAACCCGAAAGAATTCGGGGGGAGGGGTCATTTCGTTTTTTAATCTAGAATGAAAAGTTTCAAGAGATGAGAGAATTAAGAATACCCACTAGAAATACTAATCCAATCCATAATGATGTACCGGAAAATACAACATTTTTATTACTTGACCAACCATCAGGAGAAGCAAATACAACAGGTACACCAATCAATAAAATGGATGAAGTAACAATTAATGCAAAAACAGCTAATTGAAAAGCAATAGTCATGTTTCTAATCCTCCAATTTACCAACAAAAGAACTATACCATTTGATCCCCCAACCCCTTTTGACTCCTTAAAAAAATAAAAAACGCATTATGGAGGGTTTGATCATGAATCCATTGATTTTAGATGACACGCCTTTTGAGGCGTGGATCGAGGGGTAGTTTTTTTTTACTTCACAAAAGAGCATGCTGGATCATGCATATATACGGATAGAGAACTCGACCAATAGAGTCACACTGGATATCTTTATCATACATAGATAAATAAGGGGTATTAATTCGTATGATCATGTTCTCTTGAGTGGAATAAAGATACAATAGAAATTAGCTTTTGGAGAGATGGCTGAGTGGTTGATAGCTCCGGTCTTGAAAACCGGTATAGTTCGAAAGAACTATCGAGGGTTCGAATCCCCCTCTCTCCTTTTTCTTAGCGAATGGGTTTTTGAATTTTCTTGATTTAGGTTAGCTCGGTTTTTTCGGGCTCGACTATATCACCACTTAGCCGAGCCCGAAAAAAGATTAGATATAAATGAATTGAAAAAAAAAAAAATATTTTTTCAATATCATCTGCTCGACTCAACCCAATATGTATACTAAAATCAAAGTGATTCCTACGTCAAGCATTGGATTTCATGTCTCAATTAAGAGGAGTCATGAAAAGAACAGGCTCAGAATCTCGATCAATTCCTTTTTCAAATCCTGCGGCAGCTGCACGAGCTCTTCCCGCGTGCCATAAATGACCTACGAATAGGAAGAATCCTAGAACAAAATGAGAAGTAGCTAACCAACTTCTAGGAGAGACATAATTGACTGCATTAATCTCTGTAGCTACGCCACCCACGGAATTTAAAGAACCTAAAGGAGCATGAGTCATATATTCTGCAGAACGACGTTCTTGCCAAGGCTGTATGTCTTTTTTCAGTCTACTCAAGTCCAAACCATTAGGACCTCTTAGAGGTTCTAACCAGGGAGCACGCAGATCCCAAAAACGCATAGTTTCTCCCCCAAAAATAACTTCTCCGGTCGGAGAACGCATTAAATATTTACCTAAACCGGTAGGTCCTTGAGCGGATCCTACATTAGCTCCAAGACGTTGGTCTCTAACTAGAAAAGTAAATGCTTGAGCTTGAGAAGCTTCCGGTCCAGTGGGACCATAAAACTCACTAGGATAAGCAGTATTATTAAACCAGACAAAGCAACAAGCTATAAAACCAAAAACGGATAAAGCTGCTAAACTATAAGACAAGTAAGCTTCTCCAGACCATACTAGTGCACGACGAGCCCATGCAAAGGGTT